GGATCGATTATAACAAGTCACACACTCATATTCCGGAAATACAGAAAGAAAAAAATTCCGCGATTGAACTACCAAAACAAAAGGGGGGTTAGAAATAGAATTCGGGGCCCTAAAAATGCATTTTGTATTGAAAGGCTAGAACTTCCTGTTCCTGGTTCTTTTGGATTTCATTTTCTTGTGGATTTAATTCATTGAAATTCCATCCAGTAAAACAGAAGAATTATAAATTTCCAAAATAATACATAGGAATATTGCAAATAAAGCCATTGCAACTCCCATCAAAGGAGTAGTTCCCCATCCGGGAGCTACTTTACCATATTCCGAATTCAATGGTTTCAATAAAGCCCCTACGGTAGTAGGTTTTGGACGAGATCTAGAACTACCCTCAACGGTTTGTGTAGCCATAAATCTGATTGTATTCATTGAGATCTGTTGACTTTGTATACCATTCCGTTGTAAATAAACGATTTTATCATAGATCCATTGTGGTCTTGAAATTTTATAATAATGGAAACAGCAACCCTAGTCGCCATCTTTATATCTGGTTTACTTGTAAGTTTTACCGGGTACGCTTTATATACCGCTTTTGGGCAACCCTCTCAACAACTAAGAGATCCCTTCGAAGAACACGGGGACTAGTTGAAGTAATGAGCCTTCCTTGGAAGGCTCATTACTTCAATTGAGATAATGAAAAATCATTTCACCTTTTTAGTGGGAACTTTAGGAGGTTCCCGAAAAAAGATAGCGAAAAAAATTATCCCGAGAGTCGAGACTAATAGAAATGTATAAACCAATGCTTCCATAGATTCGATTGTGGTTTACAATTATAGCTTCCATACCTGTTTACTTGGGATTATTTTCCCGATAATGATAAAAAAGAAAGAGTAAAAAAAAGGAAGGGCGGTGATTCAAATTAAGATTTATCTAGTATCCAATAAAAAAATAGAGGAAAAAAAAAGAAAGCAATGTTGTATTAGACGCCTTGTCTTCTTGTAGTTGGATCTCCAAGTTTTTGGAATGCTCCAAATTCTACTTGAGCATCCAAATCTGGGTCAATACCAGCAAAAACATCTCTGAACAGGGTTCTAGCCCCATGCCAAATGTGTCCGAAGAAGAAGAGTAGGGCAAAGGAAGCATGTCCAAAAGTAAACCAACCCCTTGGACTACTACGAAAAACGCCATCCGATTTCAAAGTAGCACGATCTAATTCAAAAATTTCACCTAATTGAGCACGTCTAGCATATTTTTTCACAGTAGCGGGATCGCTATAACTGACTCCGTTGAGTTCGCCACCATAAAACTCAACAGTTACGCCTACTTGTTCAACGCTATACTTAGATTCCGCTCTTCTAAAAGGAACGTCAGCTCTAACAATTCCGTCCCCGTCTATTAAAACGACGGGAAATGTTTCAAAAAAGGTAGGCATACGGCGTACAAAGAGTTCACGCCCTTCTTTATCTCTAAAAATAGGGTGTCCTAACCATCCAACAGCGATTCCATCGCCGTTGTCCATTGAGCCCGCTCTAAATAATCCTCCTTTTGCCGGATTATTGCCAATGTAATCATAAAAAGCTAATTTCTCAGGAATTTTCGACCAAGCTTCTGATAAACTTTGATTTTCGGCTAGCCCAGCGCTTACTCTTCGATATATTTCTTGCTGAAAGTATCCCTGATCCCATTGATAACGAGTGGGACCAAATAATTCGATCGGGGTAGTTGCTGAACCATACCACATCGTTCCGGCAACAACAAAAGCTGCAAAAAAGACAGCAGCGATACTACTAGAAAGAACGGTTTCAATATTGCCCATACGTAATCCTTTGTATAGACGTTGAGGCGGACGGACGCTAAGATGGAATAGACCTGCTAATATGCCCAATGTCCCTGCTGCAATATGATGAGAGGCTATTCCTCCTGGAACAAAAGGATCAAAACCTTCTACGCCCCATGCTGGACTTACAGGTTGTACTTTTCCAGTTAGTCCATAAGGATCGGACACCCATATTCCGGGACCATACAAGCCTGTTACATGAAATGCGCCAAAACCAAAACAAGCCACCCCGGAAAGAAATAAATGAATTCCAAAAATTTTAGGCAAATCCAAAGAAGGTTTTCCTGTACGTTCATCACAAAAAATTTCTAGATCCCAATACACCCAATGCCAAATAGCTGCCAAAAAGCACAAGCCAGAAAACACAATATGCGCTCCGGCCACACCTTCGTAACTCCAAATACCCGGATCCGTTATAGTCCCCCCCGTAATACTCCAACCGCCCCATGAATTGGTTATTCCTAAACGAGTCATGAAAGGTATAACAAACATACCTTGTCTCCACATTGGATCAAGAACGGGATCAGAGGGATCAAAAACTGCTAATTCATATAGAGCCATCGAACCGGCCCAACCAGCAACCAGAGCTGTATGCATTATATGGACAGAAATTAACCGGCCGGGATCATTCAATACGACGGTATGAACACGATACCAAGGCAAACCCATGGAAATACCCCTTTCTCAAAGATAAATGACACTATGTAACTTTATTGCATTGGAAAAGACTATGACTATGCAATGGACCCCTTTTGTTCAATGGATTATCTCGGAACAAGGGTTAATGTTTGTTCTATTCTGTTGGAACATTTATGTTTGTAGGAACAAAGAGAAACAAATCTATTCTATACCCGATAAGTAGCAATACGCAATGGGGAGTTGATATCATCTTCGATTAGTGAATGCTTTCATACTTGTTCATTATTGGAAGGCTATATTCGTAAGAATTTTTTTTATTCTGTCTTCTTTATTGAAGCTAAATTTTTCTAATCTACACAGAAAATAGGATAAAGGTTGATATTATGAAGACAATAACCCTATTATTACGTTTCCACATCAAAGTGAAATATAGTACTTAATTTTTTTCTTTCATTTAATGCCTATTGGTGTTCCAAAAGTTCCCTTTCGAAGTCCTGGAGAGGAAGATGCATCTTGGGTTGACGTATAGTGCGACTTGTCAGATATATTGGGTCATATGGAATTAACCCGTTCTCTCTCCCGATTGAGATATCCTCCCTTTCGCCCAAGAAAGATTGATTGAATCATCAAAAATTTGGAGCGTGAAATGTAATTAGATCCATTTTTTGGTTTTAGGGGGATTCAGATTAATATTATCAATTAGAATAACTTATGGTTGGCTTGGTTGGACCAATAAAATGAAGTATCCAGGCTCCGTTTATAAAAATCCCAATTGGTAATATATTGAAGATTACTACTTGTATTATATATTTTATTTAATTTAACTTTTAACTGTTTTGATTTGAAATTCTAAATAGAATAAGAGTGAGCTCAATCTTAATCACTCGAATAGAGTAATGAATATGTTGAATATTTTATTTGACGAAAGAAAAGATATCAAATGAATAAAAAAGGGAATTTTAAACAAATAAAAAAAAAACACAGGTGGTATTGGAAGCATTTGTCCTATATGTGCAAATCGAAATTGGGCAGATCTTTACCCGGAGTAGAGCATAAACCTAAAAGAAGTAAAAAGACCCATTCAATAACAAGAAAATGACATCGTGATTTGGATTAGATCTCGATGAAAGGATACATCAATGAAAAGTGAGTTCGATAAGTTTAGTAAATTCTATTTGAATTTTCTATTTTAAATAGATTTATTATATTATAGTTATATTGGGAATTAGGGAAAGAAACAAAAAGTAATATTTCTTGCAAAATAGATATAGAAAAACCCTTCATTATAAGTTGGAAAAAATATCTATAACTATAAGGAATAGAATCTACACATTGATTTTTTTTCACACTTTTTGTGAACTTGAACCGTATGCGTCAAAAGGTGCATGTACGGTTCCTAAGGGATACAATTTTACCCTAATCAATCGACTTTATCGAGAAAGATTACTTTTTTTAGGCCAAGAAGTCGATAGCGAAATCGCGAATCAACTTATTGGTCTTATGGTATATCTCAGTATTGAGGATGATACCAAGGATTTGTATTTGTTTATAAATTCTCCTGGCGGATGGGTAATACCCGGAATAGCTATTTATGATACTATGCAATTTGTGCGACCCGATGTACATACAATATGCATGGGGTTAGCTGCTTCAATGGGATCTTTTATCCTGGTCGGAGGAGAAATTACCAAACGTTTAGCATTCCCTCACGCTCGGCGCCAATGAGTTTTTTATTTGAGAGAAAAAAGAAGACTATGCCTTCACCATATGAAATATTAATATTTAGTAATAATAGCATGGCACTTTGAATTCGATATAAGACATTTTTTTTTCAAAACATTAGATTATGTATCGAAAGAGTAGTATGAGATGAAAAGTATTCCCTATTTTTTTATCAGAAGTCCATTTCAGCGTCACAAACTTTTTTTTCTTTTCATACCAAAACAAAAGACTCTTAACAATATTTATGTTTGAAAGAGTACAAAAAAAATTCTTTATTTCGTATTTTTCGAATCAAAAAGAAACTTTGGGATTGCTGAATTACAGACGAAATAAAAATATATAGCAACGGAGCCATCATAGTATTTTTGAACTCCTCCGAAAAGAAGGGTGGTAATTGGATCATTTACTAAATCTGGATCTGATCGATCCGATTTTTTTCTTTCTTCGAAAGTAAATTCCATTGTGGAGCCGTATGCAATGCGCAATAAATGCACGTACGGTTGTTCAATTCTATCTTTTTTGTTGTTATTCTTTATTTTTTCTCTTCGCCTCATTATGCGAAATAGAAGAGGTATATCATCAGGGTAATGATTCATCAACCTGCTAGCTCTTTTTATGAGGCACAAACAGGAGAATTTATCCTGGAAGCGGAAGAACTATTGAAATTGCGCGAAACCCTCACAAGGGTTTATGTACAAAGAACGGGCAAACCCTTATGGGTTGTATCCGAAGATATGGAAAGAGATGTTTTTATGTCAGCAACAGAAGCCCAAGCTCATGGAATTGTTGATCTTGTAGCGGTCGAATAAAACGAATAAAAATAGCAAAACATTTGCTATTTTATCTTCTTACGGGATTTACCATTCTGGGTTTAATCTTCTATTAACTAGAAAAAATTCATAATCATTCGGTTAGGATTGATCTAAACCAGTCCATTATGTATATGATTTAACATGCCAACCATTAAACAACTTATTAGAAACACAAGACAGCCAATCAGAAATGTCACGAAATCCCCCGCTCTTCGGGGATGTCCTCAGCGCCGAGGAACATGTACTAGGGTGTATGTGTGACTCGTTCAGATTATGAGCTGGAACAAAAAAGCAAATGAAAGGAAAGAATTTTTCCAGTATTAATGATCAGTACCAGTGAATAGGATAAAATGGAAGAACTCCAGTCACTATCTAAAATGAAAAAGATCTATTCATCTATTGGGTATGAAATTTATGGTTTCCATTGGTGTAAATCCGATTTAAGATGAGAAAAAAATTTCCCATTGGTAGCGAACGTTATCCATTAAACGGGAAATCTTATTTTTAGGGCAAAACAAAAAAATTATGCTCCTATTCTTGCAAGAACGGACTAACAGGGCCAGCTATCTAGCTAACCTTCAAAATTAAATACCGTTACTGTATAAGTGGATCTCATTGTGAAAGACCTATTACTGGATAATTCATGGGTAGAGCCAAAAAGTTTGAACTGTACAAGTTATCAATAACATTCAATAAATGAAGTAAAGGGCTCCGGTGTATAGAGAGGACCTCACCGTTTAAGAAGTAACCATAGAAACGAAGGAACCCACTATTTCTTTATTCATCTATATTTAAATTGAATTTCCATTTCTTTAATAAAATTTCTTCTTTTTTTGTCTTGTTTCAAGGCAAAATAAAATGTCTAAAAAAAGAAAAAATCGTGGTCGGGAAGGTTATAGTAGCAAAAGCCATTGGGATTTTTATTTTATACATTGGAAAATTCCGTTTTGTTATTAATAGACCAGGAAGGGAAATAAAGAATAACTCAAAGAAAGAAAATCAATTAGTTATTCATCAAAGTTTCATTTATTCAATGACTAGAGTTAAACGAGGATATATAGCTCGGAAACGTAGAAAAAAAATTCGTTTATTTGTATCAACCTTTCGAGGGGCTCATTCAAGACTTACTCGAACAATTGCTCAACAGAAAATAAGGGCTTTGGTTTCGGTTCATCGGGATAGAGATAGGAAAAAGAGAGATTTTCGTCGTTTGTGGATCACTCGGATAAACGCAGTAATTCGCGAAAACGGAGTATACTATAATTATAGTAAATTCATACATGATCTGCACAAGAGACAGTTGCTTCTTAATCGTAAAATACTTGCGCAACTAGCTATAATAAATAGGAATTGTCTTTATATGATTTCCAATGAGGTCATAAAAAAAGAAGATTGGAAAGAATCCCCCAAAATGATTTAAATCAAGTTCCCCGGAGTTTATTCTCCGGGAGACTAGAGTAGAAATTAGTCTGATAAAATACAATAAACAAAAAAAATCAACAAACCTATTCAAAAAAAAAAAAAAATTCCCCGATTTTTTTTATTATCTTACGACACAACAATCAAATCTAGATTCTCATATTTTTTAAAACAAAACAGCAATCCATTTTTGAGTTTAGATTCGAATTTGGTTTTGATTCAATTATCAATTAAATAAAGACCTATTATTTATTTTTGGTTCTAAAATTAGCAGTTCTAGTAGTCGACTCGATTCTTTCAAATTGTTTCTCATTATTAAGAAAAGGTAACAAAGATAAGATACGAGCTTGTTTTATAGCAATAGTAATTAATCGTTGTTGTTTCAAGGTCAATCTATTTACCCGCCTAGATAATATTTTTCCTTGTTCACTAATAAATCGACTAATTAAACTCATGTTTCTATAATCAATTCGATCCCCCGATTGGATCGGGGGCAAACGTCTACGAAAAGAGCGCTTGGATTTAATAAAGGGTCGCTTGGATTTATCCATAGTTTGTTTAGTTTATTCCTTATTATTTATACCGAAAATCCTATTTCGGTTGGACCTAAATAAAATTAGAATTAAGAAATAGGATTTGGTTTGTTTATTTCTATTTTATATATTTATTTCGATTATATATATATAATTTAAATATTATTATATAAATCTAAAATCTAATGAAAATAGTTTTGTCCCCTTCCTTGAAAGAATGATAGACAGACGTTCGGTTCGATCTATTTCTTTATCTCTCCATGAATTGTATGTCTGTAACAATAGGGACAGAATTTTCGCAATTCCAACCGACTAGGCGTATTGTGTCGATTCTTTTGAGTAATATATCTGGAAATGCCCCTTGATTCCTTATTAACACTCTTTCGAACACAACCGGTACATTCCAAAATAACTTTTACTCGGGCATCTTTACCCTTAGCCATCAACCTAACCTCCTTTGAATTTTTGATTCAAGCCACTTTTCTATTTTAATTTTTGACCCGAAATAAAGAAGAAAGGAAAATAAAAAAATAGAAGTTCCTAACTCGAAATACAAATACAATTAGAAAGATTTCGTTGCAATCAATAGAGTAATATATAGTAAATAAATTAAGAAATACTCCGTAATTAAATGGTTTCTAACTATATTTCTAATCAGAATATTTCATTTTTATAGCTTGTATGATACTATTACGCTAGATCCACATTTTCGTTTCCATTCTACCTCTTTTTTTTAGAGATTTTCATTCGAACCGGATCCCAAGTTTTGATAAGGTTGAATCTACTTTTCGTCTTTCTACCTTCTAATATTCTTTTCTTTTTAATAAAAAAAGGGGGGGATTAGTCACAGATAGTTGATTCTATCTCTAATCTTCCTTACCCCCTTACCACGTCAATAACTAGAATTAAAAAAAAGGGAATGTCAGCGCATCTGGGAAAAAACGATTGATTTCTATTAATAGACCAGCTAAAGCCCCAAACCATAGAGTACTTAGGACCGGTGCCACGGAAAGATATGTTTTTAGATCTCGCATTGAAAATCCTCCTTCTTTATTTCTTTAATGGAATATATAAAATAAACTAGATACATATCTAATCTACGATCAGATGTATATATAGTTTAAAGTTAAAGACTACTTTTGTTTGTACAAAAAATCCCTAAGCTAAGTCAAATTAAAATAAATGTACAATGATCCGGTAGATTAAATCTATTTTTTTTTTTGAAATAGAGTAGCATGCCCCTTCCTACTGAGCATTCCCGAAAAGTATTTTTAAATTTACGACGGGTTTTTCATATATATATATCAAAATATTTTTATTATACCTTATATGATATGAGACTAAAAAGAGGAAATGGCAAGATAAATTATGTATGTATATAGGAAATAACGATGTGGAAAACAAGACAAGGATTCTTTACAATTACACTATAAAAACAAAATGAATCGAAAGGGATGTAGCGCAGCTTGGTAGCGCGTTTGTTTTGGGTACAAAATGTCACGGGTTCAAATCCTGTCATCCCTACCTAATTACTTTTCCTCTGAGAAGTAAGGAGGAATTCGATTTTAATTAAAATCGATTAAAAATAAAAACAGAATTTCTCATTTTTTGTATCATACTCTATATGATAGATAGTGTATGCATGCAGGATGTAGATGTAGTTTTTGGTTACAAAAAGTTTTCTTTACGGTCTTATCTATTATGATAAGAAAGCGCTCTTAGTTCAGTTCGGTAGAACGTGGGTCTCCAAAACCCGATGTCGTAGGTTCAAATCCTACAGAGCGTGATTCCATTCTTGTTAGGTCGAATCGAATTTATTTTCGAATTAGACTAAAATAACTGAGTCGTAATCTAGATTTGACCTCCTCCTTTCTCTAATCTACAGGAGGTCAATCAAAAAAATATTTGTTAATTAATCTAATTAATCAAAGGCCCAACTGATCACCACGTCTGTATTGTAAATATGCGGTTACGAATAATCCAGCCAAAGTAATAGGAATTAGACCTAAGACGATTCCAAATAGAAAAACTTCAATCATTTCAATTCGTTTGAAAAAAAAAAAAAAGAAAAAGGTAATATCTATCCCTTAAATATTAATCTGAATTGTCCATGAATCTCAATAACCAAAAATTTTCAATTGATGCGGTAAAGAACTAAAAAATATATGGAATCCCACAGAAATATTTCTTGAGTTGTTCATTCAATTAATTTCAAATAAGTCGTATTTTGCTCAGACCTATAAATAAAGCGGAAGTTATAGTTAAAGCCGCTAGTAAAAAACCGAAATAACTAGTTATAGTAGGCATGAAGGAACTAAATGAAATATGTTCTTTTTATACATATGTATATAAAGCACTTACCTAAGTTTCCATTTTGAAAGATCGAAGGGAGAATAAGTAAAAATATCAATTCTAAAGAATAAGTTCAATTGAAAGTTTTTGATTTATCAATTCAATTATTAACTATTAGATTATAGATGTCACTAATAAAGATAAAGTAAGAGCGGTAGAAAAAAAAAAGAAATTACTTATTTATTATCTGTGACATCTACACATCTCGTGATTTTGAATCAACAGATTTATTGAGAAACTCTTGAGTAAACTAATCTAATACTAATAATAAAATACTAAGAAATATGTCTATGTCATGGAACTTCATTCAAAAATGAAAGGGTATTTTTTGGAATGAATAAAATTTATAAATCATTTATAGTTTGATGATTTTTTTTTTTTTAATTGGATTGAATCTAGTTTTTTTTCGAACGAAAAGTTATCTTATAACATAAGACTTTTTTTTTTTTTTTTAACTCAACTTAAATTTTGACTCAGTCGACTCAGCAATCGGGTTCATCCATAGAAATAATATTTCGAATGAAAAGAAAAAGGGGTATCACACCTTCATTAAAAAAAATCTGTATTTCAGCCCAAACTAGATTTTTAGACTAGTAATTCCTATTATCTTTGCCTTTATAGGTATAGGTTCTACATTCCATATTAATTAATATTTTATATTTATAAATATAAACTTTGTAGTTAGGTCAATA